TATGTAGTATATACTTATATTATATAGATATAGAGTTCTATATAGTTCTAGGATAGAATATTTATGGGAGTATGGGATAGCTCATTCATGAACGAACCATTAAATCCAAAGAATTCTATGGGATCATAACATAAAAGTAGGAAAGACTCCTCGGATCTAGTCATACATTTGATTCTAATTATATATATTGACAATTACAAAAAACTACTCATACTATTGTCATAGTATGATGACAGTCGGGGCGAGTATGCCCTCATCGTCTAGTGGTTCAGGACATCTCTCTTTCAAGGAGGCAACGGGGATTCGACTTCCCCTGGGGGTAGCGGACTGCGAAAGGAAGTTGGTCATGAATTATCAATAAACCTAGAATTCATTCTTCCTGGGTCGATGCCCGAGCGGTTAATGGGGACGGACTGTAAATTCGTTGGCGAGATGTCTACGCTGGTTCAAATCCAGCTCGGCCCAATAATTCGTCGCTCTATGAAGAAGATCTAAACAATTTGTCCTCTAGAAACAGAAATCCCGGATCCGTATAAAATAAAGAAAAATAGTCCATTTTTTCTCATCCATTCTTTTTATTTTCATTTGCAATACAGTAAATACAAGAAACATAGATTACTAGTAATCTATGCCACTCTCACTCAAGTCCATATCTATCTATGTGAATAGGATATTTCGTGTTTCTGTTGCAACACGACAAATAGAATGCTCTTCTTGAAATCATAAGACTATGTATGCCATGCATATGGCTGGGATTGTAGTTCAATCGGTTAGAGCACCGCCCTGTCAAGGCGGAAGCTGCGGGTTCGAGCCCCGTCAGTCCCGATCCGACGAATTGATCAACTCATCTCTCCCTTTTCCGTGAAAAGGGAAGACGGGGAACGAAATCTAATCTCTGGGGGGAATCCTTATTTCTTTTGTTTTCGTTTCGCATTTCTCATCAGAAAAATATGGAAATTTTGATTTCTTATACTAGCACCGATTGGTAAGGGAGAAACATATGTAGATTTTTAAAATCGTTACTTCTTACTAATTACTAATTACTAGAGTAAGACAGACTCTATTCAGTATTTGAAGAGTGACCATACTCGTCTTATTTTCTTTTCAATTGTTATTTTCGTGATCAACGAAATGGAATAGAGTGCCTATATTTTGACCGAGAATACAGACACAAATTGTCTTCCTTTATTATAAACAAAACAATGAACTTCACATAATTATCTCGACAGAGTACTTTTCGGGTTCAGATGAAACCACACCTTCTTTAGTTTCGAACAAACCTTGTTTGTGCATCCGCAATGGCTAATTGGAAACAATCTATCTTATTCTCATCCAAATCGCACACTGCATTTTTTATGTATGTGTTCTAGTTCCAATCCAAGAAGGAAAGAAGGAGGATACTAATAAAATACCAACCAAGCAACGCCCCTTTTGAGGGAATATGTTGGAATATTCTATTTTTGATACTTCATCCGTCCTTTTCTTTTTTCCATCTAATTTCTACTACTGTTTCTTTTTTGTATTTGCATATTGTATGACCTATAGAATATTGGACATCTGATACTTCAGAATTTTATGTATATTTTATATATAAGTAAAGGAATAAGAATTGGATAAGTATATAAAAATAGGTGATAGAAAAGGAAAAGTGGGAAAGCGGGAAAATGAAATGGGATTTATGATCCAATAACAAGAAAGAATCCTATTTTTCTTTCTTTCTATTTAATTTAGATTGAGTATGGATAAAAGATCTTCCTATGTTATATTATGTTATACTATTCAATTCGCGACGATAAATCGATTTGATTTGATATTGTTATTCATAATATTGTTAGTATCATCAATATGCAATTCATACCTTTGAATTGATAGGAGTCCGCTTTATCATCTCTATGGGATTAGATCCCGAATTATTGTGAAAGAAGAAAACAAAGAGATTATGGAAGTCAATATTCTTGCGCTTATTGCTACTGCGCTGTTCATTTTAGTTCCTACTGCCTTTTTACTTATTATATACGTCAAAACAGTCAGCCAAAATGATTAATTTGAATGAAACTTGAATTATTCATTTTGATTTTTATCAATGATTGAAGAAATGAAAGGGTTTAAATTAAGTCTTAAATGAAATGTGGAATCAGAAGTATTTGATATAGTGTGGTAGAAAGAGCTATATATAGCTCTTTCTACCGCACTATACAATTGAGTATTGTAGAATATTTCATATTCATTCATATTTTTAGTACATAAAGCATAAAGTCGTATTGTATATTGTATAAAGAAAGAAGCTTTATCTTATATAGATATATAGATCAATTGACAATAGATATCTATATCTAAGTAATAATATATATTAGGAGTACATCAAAATGAAATAGCACTCGAATTTTATATTTTTTCTATACACCCATTTGTATGCATTTCAATCAATCCAAAATAATTGCAAGTCAACTGCTTGAATTCCTGATTTTTTATATCTCTTCTTATGCTTATGGATCCGGGGGCCCATCGAAAGAATTAATGTAGGAAGAATAGTACGTGCATATACTATATACCATATAAATCATATATTAGAGAATTATAGAAATCTAATAATAATATAATACCACTGATATATCTAAGAAATAATATATAGATAAACTAAAGCAAGTCAAGTTTTTTTTAAGCTTTCGCAAAACGATCACAATTGATACAAGTAGATTTTTCAGTAAAGTACTAAATTAGTAATATTCCTAGCTCTAAAGCCCACTCCTTCCCCATACTACAAGTGAAAGAGAAAATGTAAACACTACCATTAAAGCAGCCCAAGTGAGACTTACTATATCCATGCGGATGATGTCCCCTATCTCTATGAAATGAAGGAATTATTCCATTATTGATTCATAATCATAGTGGAATCAATGGTACAGAGTCAAAATAGGATTCTTACTTACGGCTTTTTATGAAAGAATTTCATGAATCCACTCATAAAAAGTTCCAATTCTTTCTATTTCAATAGAATTCTATTGAAATAGAAAGAATTGGAAAAAAAAAAGAAAATATACAAATAGAAAGAAGAGCCATTCAACCATTCTGATGAAATTTATGAGCAGCACTCAGAGAATCTAGTGAGTCTGGATACCTGGATACAAAGTATCTTCAGTTCTTTGCCACAATTCTTAAATGAAATTCCCATCAGCCTATCCAATCTAATTTCATCGCAGACAGAGTGAGTAGACACTACCTCAATATTAAGAAAGTTATATTGTAAAATAATTAAGGAGTCTTTATAGTCTTTTTTAGAATCCTTTCTTCAACCTTAGTAGCCAAAACGGAGTGTCTCTTAGGAACCTTTGGATACCAAGATTTCCGACTTCTTACTTTCATAGTTCTGATGCCCAGAATGAATTCTCACTATTTCTTTTATTTGATTCAATTCAGAATAGCCCAAACCAATCATTAATAAGATTGGGTTGCTTCAGATTTATTGGTACCTTTTTGAGACACACTCAGAACCCAGATTTTGAGAAAAAAGATGACAGTCTTTTATAGGCCCTACGGGTTCTCAAAATCAAGTATCAACAGACCTAGCCCTTGCCTATGCTTTTGCGGGGCAAGAATTCGTCAAGTTCGATCAAAAAATTCCAAGTATTTTTTTGTTGATCAGGCGACACCCAGATTCGAACTGGGGATAAAGGATTTGCAGTCCCCCGCCTTACCACTTGGCCATGCCGCCAAATTCCATCCAAAATGGATAAAGAAATTATAGAAATTATATATTCTATTATTATATATATATATATATATTCTTATACTTATATTATACTTATATTCTCTTTCTATAATCTAGAATTATATTATTATTCTATTTCTTTTCCTCTCCTCATTTTGTTTTGATTTGAATTTTTTACTTTCTTAATTTCTTTTATTTTTGGATCTTGAATCCCATTGTACTTATTTTTTTTTCCAAAAAATAATTCCTCTTTTTTATTGGATCCTGTTTCTATTCTTTTCTTCGATTTCTTTTATCTCAAAACACGCGTCGCTTAAAAACTTACCTTCTCTTTTCACAAAAGAGAAAAGATTCCCGGCCCCGGTCACAGACTGTAAAATGCAGGGCAATTTAGAATAATTCACTCTTTACTTCATTAACTATTTACTTATTAATCTTTTACTCTTACTTACTTTTCTTACTTTGAATTAGTGAACAGCTCTTAATTTTGTATCTCCATTTGTATTACCTTAATGGATGCAAAATCCAATTGATTTACGACTAATCATTATCTATTACATTATCAATTAGAATTATAAGAAAATATATGTGTATATGTAAACCCCAGAACAGTGTAAACTCCAGTATACATGGATACCGAGCCCGAGTCTATTTCTTATGCACATATCCCTATATAGGATCATCGTGCTTGAATATTTCATTGAATATGAATAGAAGATAGACATTATGTATAGAGTGCGACCTAACCTATGTTGCACCAAGTTCAATTATGATAAAAGATGTGATATACGGATAGCTATATTGGCATGTACTTCCTAAAGATTACTCCTATGACTATATACGTACGCAATTCCATTGTATTTTAGAAATTATACTACCAAAAAAAGATTTGCGAATTCCTTTTTGAACATTCAATTGTGTGTGCTAAAAAAAGGGAAACTCTATGCTGTTCCTGATTCTTCTGTTTTTATCTTATTCATAGAGAGCAGATTGAATCCTAAATTCATTGATTTTTTATTTTTTTGCACCCTGATCATAATATCATAATAAAAGAATTAGGTATAAATTGGATCAATTTTGATATCCGATAAAAGACTCCATCAGCCTAAGTGACAGAATTTTTCCCGGTAATGCTTTATAAATTTCCATTTCTTTCTATTTGTACCTGGCTTAAGCTCAAATGAGAACTTGCATCGAAAATTCCCTCCATTTCTCTGTCTTGCTTTCGTTCATACGTATGATATATATGGATGGAGTTGACTAAAATTTTATGTGATTCAGTAAACAGAAT